ACGCCAAAACTCGGCGCAAAGAACCAACCAGATTGCCCCAGTGGATAAATAAGGAATACGGAAACGAAAACAGCGATTGGAGCAGAGAATGAAATTGCATTATAAGGCCGCAATTGAACAGACCGAGCAAGTTCAAATTGACGTAACATGAAACCTATTAGTGCAAAAGCCCCATGGAGAGCGACAAAAGTCCACAGACCGCCTAATTGACACCAACGAGTAAAATCCCCTTGCGCTTCCGGGCCCCATAGTAGCAACAAAGAGTGTGCTAAACTATTGGCAGGGGTGGAAACTGCCGCGGTTAAGAAATTACAACCTTCCAAATAGGAACTAGCCAATCCATGGGTATACCAAGAAGTTACAAAAGTTGTCCCTGTAAACCAACCCCCTAAAGCGAAATAAGCACAAGGAAAGAGCAATAGGCCGGACCATCCTACAAAAACGAAACGGTCCCTTCGTAACCAGTCGTCCATAATATCAAATAGATCATTTTCTTCTTTAGTAACTCTACCAAGGGCTATAGTCATAGTGATCCTCCTATTCAATTACTTCAACCATTTCCGAGCACCTCATATCACTTCCAAGGCATACGATAGTTTGATTATCTGTGGACGATTTCTTTCTCGTTCAATGCCCTTTTTCAAAGGTCTCGAAGATAGAAATTTTTCATTTTTATCTATGGGGTCACAACCGAGGTCGTGGTAAATCCATGAATTTGATTCGATTAGTTTTTCTTATACTATAGAAATAAACATTTGAATTCAGCATTATTCCATGACTCCTATTTCAAAGCCTATCTTTTAAGTTAAGGAAAAATGAAAATAAAAGTAACCCCTCTTTTCCCACTCGCTCTCTATTGCATGGGTGGAAGAACAAAAATTGGATTCTGAAAAAAAAGAAAGATATTGAAAAAAAAAATTGACTTTCGAAATCCATTTTTATGTGTAGCGGAAAGGAGTTGCGATTTCTTCTTATTCCTATAGAACATCTAGTAACAAGAATATGAAATCGTAAATAGCGAAAAATTCTTGCCTTGCGCGGTCTAAGTCTAAGGAAATACAAAAAATCCGCTTATACAATTTCATCTACATCGAATTTATATATCAGAATAGTGGATAGAGGCATCATTCAAGGAGTCAGGTCTACTTACTTTATCTTTCTTTCCAATTTTATGGTGGGTTTGATAAGAACCCTTTTTGTTTTGTTTATAAATAATCGAAAAAAGAGTTTTTTATTTTTTATATAACCTGCTTGTTTTATTATAACAAGTCCTATATGAAAATGCCCGCTGAAGAGAAAATCTATCTGATTGTTTCTCAGCCAATATCGAATTTTAGAAAGAAAAAACAAGAATTTTCTTCTTTTTTTTATTAACATTAAGAAAAAAGAATATAATTAAAATGGAATTGGCAATATAATTTTTATGGACTTTTGAAAGAAAAAGGAAGGATTTTTTGCAATCGTTATTTCTTGCCTCTGTCATATCACGGAAACCTTTCGATTTGGAACGGGGAGAGATGGCTGAGTGGACTAAAGCGGCGGATTGCTAATCCGTTGTACAATTTTTTTGTACCGAGGGTTCGAATCCCTCTCTTTCCGCCCCCTCGGATCATTTGGGACTTTCGAATTGGAAGGAATTCTGACCCCCGGATTTTCTCATAGATAAATGTACGAAACAAATCCAATTTGTAAGAAAAAATTCCAAAAAAATTTGGATTTTTACTCCTCACGCCCAGGATTACGTCCTGGGTCATTAGATAAGAATCCAAAGATAAAGAGGGAAACAAAGAATATCACTACTGTATAAACAAAAAGTTTGAGAGTAAGCATTACATAATCTCCAAGATTTTTTTTTAAGGAATAGATTACCCGTTTTTCCTTACCACACAGATCCACTAGGATGGGTTTTGTTTATTTTTACACCTAAAAATGCAAAAATCAATTCTGGAAAAAAATTGCAAGAATTGATTTATAATAAGCACTCTTATCAATATCAAAAATTAGGTTAGGTATTGTGTGGGTACCTAAAGGTACCTGCTCAACGTAGGTGCAGGGGGTGGGGTAGAAAGGCGGATCCCAATTTATTGCTGCAGCTATACATTCAATGTAGAAGAATTCGAATTTTAGAATCGAAGGTTCATAATATAAGACTTCTCGGCTTTTATTCATTTTTAGAATTTTTTTGGAATGAATACATCATTCAATTTGGCAGACAGAACAGAGTAGTAAAGATTTCATCGAAAACTTACAGCAGCTTGCCAAACAAAGGCTAATAGAAAAAAGAGTATAGGTATGACAGGCATAAAATCCACGATGGGGTTGAAAATGGCATAAGCTTCGGGCAATTTGGCGAAGAAAAAACTAGTCGGATAAAGAACAGAATTAAAACAGATACAGGTTAAACTAAGTATATTAGGCATAACAAGCATTTCGTTCTTGTAGAGTAGATAATTGGATTTTGATTGAGTTATTTTTCTAAGGGAAAAAAGAAAAGGCGGGTTCAAAATCCTTTTTTCTTCGGACTTTCCCAAACGCAAAATACCTCCTTGTATTCGCACTCTCAAATGAGAATGGAAGAAATTCGACTTTCATATAATATCTTAATAGAATTCCATGTAATGATCAATGCATTTTTTGGATTCTATATTATCCGCATGTCTAGAATCCTAGCAAGAGAGTATCCCTCATTTTTTATGTAATTGAAGTGGGATTGACGAATAACAAATAAACATAATAGTGTTTATTAGTGTCGCATAAAACCAGAAATGGGGCGTGGCCAAGTGGTAAGGCAGCGGGTTTTGGTCCCGTTATTCGGAGGTTCGAATCCTTCCGTCCCAGATTTTTTCTGATGAAACGAAAGATGAAATCATATTGTACCCCACACGAGACAAAAGAAAGTTTATTAAAGAGAATAATTATCTCTTATGAACTCTTAGATTAGATGCATTTCTAAGCATTCTTTTTCTTTCTCAGAAAACATAATCAAGTGTCAAGTCCAGTCAAATTGAATATCTTTATTTTCATGAAAAATTGGGTCTATCAGTCACATTCAGGATATGCCCCTACTACTACTCATTACTCATATGTGTTTTGAAATTCGAACTTCTTAGATAAACTTTATGCTCCATATCCATGAAGGGGGAATTCTTACATGATACATTTGACATCTAATGTGAAATGTGAAAGAAAAGAAGGACCCCCTATTTCTTTTTCCCGAACTAAAGAACTAAAGTAAGTAAATAAAAAGAAAATAAAGGGGGTATCCTAATTCTATATTTCATGGCCAGATTAAAGAATAGGAAGTTTTTAGTTTCAGCACAGGTCTTAAAACTTTTGACCAAGATCGGCTTGCGAAAAAAGAAAAAGGGTTTCTATTCTATGGATAGGAACTCCATTTTTGTATTTTAGATATTATCTGATTTGCAAATATCCATTTCTAAATCAATGGAATGTGAGGATTAGAGAGAAATTCATATATTCTGTCTACTCGGCTTTCGAATTAATTGCAAAAATTTTAAACTTGACGTAAAACACTGTATAAAAAATGAGACCTATCCCTTTATGATAGAGATAGATTTTTGTTGTATTATATTATTAGTAAAAAGGGCCCCTCTTTGGTTAAGCGAAAACCATCTCGATCTGCGATTCTTTAAATATCCAGAATGATCCATTCTGGTAAGGATAAGGTAAGAACTGTTCGTTGGATAGAATGGATTCCAAAAATCATACTTCTCCTGATTTTTGATTTGGAGTTGCTTCTTTTAGGTAAAAGAAAGAATGCTATAAGTAAAAGCAAAGGCCTTAATTTGACTTTACACGAAATGTGTTTTTTTTACTTCATTTTTTCCCTCTTTTGGTATTCGAGTCGAAGAAGTACGAGAATTCTATAACTACCAAAAAACTTTCAATCTTTTCATTGGAATAGTTTATTTAGTTAATAGTTAATTGTTTTTGTTATGGAAAAATATATTGCTAATCTAATTCTAATATAATAATTAAATTAATTAAACTTTTTTTGAGGTTGATAGTTTATTTGTTGGAGAAGAGTCGATCCTTCGCTTCTCATTTCAGGATTGACCATCTCGAGTCCTCTGTTGAGGATGGAAATTCAATAAAAAATAAGTCTTAAGCAAACTTGTTTATTCGTCTTTTTCGAACTATGTTTCCTTCATATGATAGAATATGGGTTTAAATAAATTGGATCTTTGCGGAGTCTTCCCCGATAAATACTTATTTCTTTTATCCATATTTCTCCATAGATAGCAAGTTTGAATTAGTATACAAAAAACTAAACTAAACCAATGACTATTCATGATCCCATCCATATTGGATCAATTCCCTATACCACTTTGCAATGAAATTAGAGGAATGTTTGTTATGGTAAAACTTCGTTTAAAACGATGTGGTAGAAAGCAACGTGCGACTTGAAGGACATGATCGATTGTGGATTTTGTTATCCATCATTTTCCATAGTAATGAAAATGCTCTTGGCTCGACATAGTCTGTTCTATTCGTCCCGAACCAAATTTGCGCTGGGTTGTTTGTAAGTAAATAGTACACGATGGAGCTCGAGAGGACAGAATTGATTTTTTATCAAGGGAAAGAATCTAGGGTTAGTGAAAACTAATAAATTAGGCCAACTTTGTCAGTCTATCCTTAATATAGAAATCGAAAGGTTAAAATAAGAAGAAAGTCCAATTTTGGAAGATTGGAAAAACTCTTTCAATTAAAAGTCTATCAGAATCAATCGCCCATATTCGATTTCTATAGAAGAGGGAAATGCTTTATCGAAGGAAATAAGAAAAAAAGGGTATGTTGCTACTCTTTTGAAAGAAAAAAGAATAGGAATTCCCGAAGTAATGTCTAAACCCAAGGATTTCACAAATCAAAGATAAAGAATTCCGGAACAAGTAAACGCGATTTTCAATTGTCTCAACAATAGAATTGGATCAGAATAAGGAATAAAAGTCAATTCGTTCGAGATGAGACAAAGAAAAGAGTTTAGAGACGACTCAAAAAATTTGGAAGGATTTTTCCTTTTAAGTCTGTCAGTCAAAATTAACCAACTTGAGTCATGAGTATAAATGAAATTTGTTTTTTCTGTAAGGAAATTAATGCAAGTCATAGTCTAATTTCTATCTACTTGTATTATAGACAGAAATTCGAATCTTTTTCTCGAGCCGTATGAGGAGAAAACCTCCTATACGTTTCTAGGGGGGGCATTGTTTAGCTACATCTATCCCAATAAGCTGTCTATCGAATCGTTGCAATTGATGTTCGATCTCGAAGAGAAGGAAGAGATCTTCGAAAAGTAGGTTTTTATGATCCGATAAAGAATCAAACTTGTTTAAATGTTCCAGCTATTCTCTATTTCCTTGAAAAGGGTGCTCAACCTACAAGAACTGTTTATGATATTTTAAGGAAGGCAGAATTCTTTAAAGAAAAAGAAGGAACTTTGAGTTAATTGAAGAACTAAATGAATAAAAAAGTAGGAGAGGATCACTAGTATCCCTCGTTGTTTAATTATTTAGACACAATTTGCCTCTTTCTTAGTCCTATTTTTGACTGGATTTATGTCGTGCCAATCCAACATAAGCCCTTATTTTATTTACTTTTTCTATCTAATTTGTTTTCTTACCATTGTATTTCCATTGACAAAGGTCTATTGAACAAATAGAATTTGTAGATAGATAGGTCTCTTTATCCTCACTCCATATTAGGTTTTTCTGTCTACACTTCGCTCAAATGATAGGGTTGTCCCTCTTGCATGTACTCTCATACAAGATTTCTTTATATAAAGAAATCTAAATTGCTAAAAAAATGACAATTTTGCTATCGTGATTGGGGCCGCTCCTTTTTTAACCTTAGTGAAATTTAGCCGGACCTGTTCATTTTGGCATTTGAGTGTTTTTAATGGGCGATAAAATCTTTCTTTTAATGTTTTGCTAGTTCAATGTTTTGACAGGAGCGTGCGGTGTAATTCCATTGATTTTTGGGTTTCGATCGTATCTAAGATCCTATTTTATCTGGGTTGCTAACTCAATGGTAGAGTACTCGGCTTTTAAGTGCGACTATGATCTTTTACACATTTGGATGAAGCAACAAATTCGTCCAGACTCTTGGTAGAGTCTAGAAGACCACGACTGATCCTCAAGGGTAATGAATGGAAAAAATAGCATGTCGTAATAAAATCAATTTCTTATTTTGGATTTTTGGAATGGAATAAAAAATTCCGATTTTCTGGGTCTAGTGAATAAATGGATAGAGCCTGGCTCCAATTCTGGTAAAATAAAAAGCAACGAGCTTAACTTCTTAATTGAAATGATTCCCCGATCTAATTAGACGTTAAAAATAGATTAGTGCCTGATGCGGGGAAAGGTTGGGTTTTCCTATGAACGGACCCTTGATTTTTTCTTTTTTTTTTTTAGAAATCCTAATTATTCTTGATTATGGATTGAAAAGGGATGTTATGGATTGAATGTGTAAAAGAAGCAGTATATTGATAAAGAGACTGGATTCCAAAGTCAAAAGAGCGATTGGCCTGCAAAAATAAAAGATTTGTTCTCTTTTGTAATTAGAACAAACATAAACTAATTGGATAGAAAAGGAAAAGATCTGTGGATTAGATTCCTTTTCCTTCCAGGGTTTGTATTAAAAAATGCAACACCCTGTTTTGACCATATTGCACTATGTATCATCATTTGAGAAACCGAGAAATGCTTCTTCTTTCTGATTCAAGTAGAAATACAAATGGAAAAATTGGAAGGGTATTCAGAAAAACAGAAATCTCGTCAACAATACTTCGTTTACCCACTTCTCTTTCAGGAGTATATTTATGCATTTGCCCATGATTATGGATTAAAAGGTTCCGAACCTGTGGAAATTGTTAGTTGTAATAACAAGAAATTTAGTTCACTACTTGTGAAACGTTTAATTATTCGAATGTATCAGCAGAATTTTTGGATTAACTCGGTTAATCATCCTAACCAAGATCGATTGTTGGATTCCAACAATTTTTTTTATTCTGAGTTTTATTCTCAGATTCTATCTGAGGGGTTTGCGATCGTTGTAGAAATCCCATTCTCGCTACGAGAATTATCTTGTCCGAAAGAAAAAGAAACACCAAAGTTTCAGAATTTACGATCTATTCATTCAATATTTCCCTTTTTAGAAGACAAATTTTTGCATTTACATTATCTATCACATATAGAAATACCCTATCCTATCCATTTTGAAATCTTGGTTCAACTCCTTCAATACCGGATCAAAGATGTTCCATCTTTGCATTTATTGCGATTCTTTCTCAACTACTATTCGAATTGGAATAGTCTTATTACTTCAATGAAATCGATTTTTCTTTTGAAAAAAGAAAATAAAAGACTATTTCGATTCCTATATAACTCTTATGTATCAGAATATGAATTTTTCTTGTTGTTTCTTCGTAAACAATCTTCTTGCTTACCATTAACATCTTCTGGAACCTTTGTGGAACGAATCCAC